GGAATTTCATCTCTGATGATACTTTTTTAGTTAAAGATAGTAATGGGGACAGTTATTCTATATATTTTGATATTGAAAAGAATATTTTTGAAATTGCCAATGATCAGCCTTTTTCTAGTGAACTAGAAAGTTCTTTTTATCGGAATTCTAGTTCTCTGAATAATGGATCTAAGAGTAAGAATCCCCACCACGATCATTACATGGATGATACTCAGTATACTTGGAATAATCATATTAATAGTTGCATTGACAGTTATCTTCAGTCTCAAATCTGTCTTGATAGTTACATTGTAAGTGGTAGTGACAATTCCAGTAACAATTACATTTCTAGTTCCATTTGTGCTGAAAGTGGAAATAGTAAGAAAAACGAGGATGCCAGAAGGAGTGATCAAACTATACGAGAAAGTTCTACTGATCTGGATGTAACTCAAAAATACAGGCATTTGTGGGTTCAATGCGAAAATTGTTATGGATTAAATTATAAGAAATTTTTTAAATCAAAAATGAATCTTTGTGAACAATGTGGATATCATTTGAAAATGAGTAGTTCTGATAGAATCGAACTTTTGATCGATCCGGGTACTTGGGAGCCTATGGATGAAGATATGGTCTCTCTGGATCCCATTGAATTTCATTCCGAGGAAGAGCCTTATAAAAATCGTATCGATTCTTATCAAAGAAAGACAGGATTAACCGAGGCTGTTCAAACAGGCATAGGGCAATTAAACGGTATTACCGTAGCAATTGGGGTTATGGATTTTCAGTTTATGGGGGGTAGTATGGGATCCGTAGTCGGTGAGAAAATTACCCGTTTGATTGAATACGCTACTAAAGAATTTCTACCTCTTATTATAGTGTGTGCTTCCGGAGGAGCACGCATGCAAGAAGGAAGTTTGAGCTTGATGCAAATGGCTAAAATATCTTCTGCTTTATATGATTATCAATCAAATAAAAAGTTATTCTATGTACCAATCCTTACATCTCCTACTACTGGTGGGGTGACAGCTAGTTTTGGTATGTTGGGGGATATTATTATTGCCGAACCCAATGCCTACATTGCCTTTGCGGGTAAAAGAGTAATTGAACAAACATTGAATAAAACAGTACCCGAAGGTTCACAAGCGGCTGAGTATTTATTCCAGAAGGGCTTATTCGATCTAATCGTACCACGTAATCCTTTAAAAAGCGTTCTGAGTGAGTTATTTGAACTCCACACTTTCTTTCCTTTGAATCAAAATTAGAACATTAAGTTCAATTATTTTGAGCAAACAAGTAATTAGTATATCGGAATCCAAGTCAAAATTAGACGAATGGGGTTTTCTTTGTTGACATAAGATCTAATTGTATAAAGAAGCAAAAGTCACAGAAAATCGAAAATCCCCCCCTTTTTTTTTTCTATATTCCTGATTATTGATTATTGATCAAGGTCTCTATCAACAAGATAAAAGAGGAAATTCTTATTTTCGTGAATTAGGCAAATAAAAAAATATCTTCTTCTCGTCATATATAATTAAAATATAGAAAATATAGAATTTTTTATCTTTCTATTACGATAATCCTATTTTGACTAAGAATCCCTGCTGGATGGGATTCTAACAAACCCTTCAATATAAATAGAATCTAAATAAATAGAATCTAATTCATTTTTCAGAGAGTTTTTGCTTAGTAAATGAAATTCGAAGACAAGAGCAAAAAAATGAAGAAAAAAATATCTCATCCATATCCTTTCAAATCTTTCATGTAGAAAGATGAAAAACTACATTCTATAACTCACTTAGCTAGATACTTATATCTATATTTATTAATATATATTTATTAATATTAGATTAGATAGATTAGATAATAAGTAATAATAATTCCAATTTATAATTTTCAAATTCTAATAAGATATCTTTATATCTTCTTTATATTATAAAATAAAATTTTATAAAATAATAAGATATCTTTATTTATTTAGAATTATCAATATCAAATTATAATAAGATATCTTTATACTTTATATATAATAAGATATCTTTATATTATAAAATCTAAATAATAATAACAGGTACAAATAGTAAATCGAGGTACCCATTCTATGACAAATCTTACCTTTCCCTCTGTTTTGGTCCCTTTAGTAGGCCTAGTATTTCCGGCAATCGCAATAGCTTCTTTATTTCTTCATATTCAAAAAAACAAAATTGTTTAGAGGCGAGGGCACAAAATCTCATCTATTTTTTTTTTCAAAACTAACGCTTGTATCATAACACAGATATCCATTTAGCAAAATTTTGTATATTTGGTATAAGTGGCTTCCGCCGAAAATCTCCCAAAAATGCTATATTCTAGCTATTTTCAAATAGACCCAACTCGGCGGATGGCTGAACTGTAAAGTTGGTCTATCTATATACATGTGGCTATCTTTAGTGAGATCATACGAAGGGTATGTTATTAGTTTAGATCTAACCAATTTAATGAATTACTCCTAAAGGTTCACATCAAACTAGTGCTAGTTGATGCGAGTTACTTCGGAAACAAACGGACTAAAGTCAAATTCATTTGGGGTATTCTCTCAATTCCAAAAAAAGCAACTGGATCAAGTATGAGTTGTCGATCAGAACATATATGGATAGAACCTATAACGGGGGCTCGAAAAACAAGTAATTTCTGCTGGGCTGTTATCCTTTTTTTAGGTTCATTAGGATTCTTGTTGGTTGGAACCTCGAGTTATCTTGGTAGAAATTTGATATCTTTATTTCCGTCTCAGGAAATAGTTTTTTTTCCACAAGGAATTGTGATGTCTTTCTATGGGATCGCGGGTCTTTTTATTAGCTCCTATTTGTGGTGCACAATTTCGTGGAATGTAGGTAGTGGTTATGATCGATTTGATAGAAAAGATGGAATAGTGTGTATCTTTCGTTGGGGATTTCCTGGAAAAAATCGTCGGGTCTTCCTCCGATTTCTTATAAAAGATATTCAGTCCGTCAGAATAGAAGTTAAAGAGGGTATTTTTGCTCGTCGTGTCCTTTATATGGATATCAGAGGTCAGGGAGCCATTCCATTGACTCGTACTGATGAGAATTTTACTCCACGGGAAATGGAACAAAAAGCTGCTGAATTGGCCTATTTCTTGCGTGTACCAATTGAAGTTTTTTAATAAATGAAGCCGAGAAATGAATGCTTTCTCAGCAGGAGAGCAAAAAACGCAAGAATCCTCTTTTTCTATACCATAACTTATAACTTAATTGAGGTTTCTTCAAAACATTCATTCGAGTCAAAGCAGACATATATGGAATAAGTATAAAAAAACTCTTTTGGGGATCTTTTATATGTATCGAAATATACACAACCCAATTCAAAAAGAAACAAATCCAATATCTCATAATCAACCATTTCGAAATAAGGAAATTCCCTGCCTTTTTACTTGTTGGAATTGAGACTTCAGATAGATCATATCTTGTAATTTTTTGAAGCTTCTTTTTCTATTTTTTGTGCTCCTTAATGACCAAAAAATTGGATCTCTTATAATAATAATAAATAATAACTAGCTAATTTCTGTCGTTTTTTGCCAATTAATTTTCACAATTACATAGAGTCGACGAATGAGATGGGTTCATTAACAATTCACAGACGAAAAAATGGAAAAAAAGAAAGCATTCACTCCTCTTTTATATCTTGCATCTATAGTATTTTTGCCCTGGTGGATTTCTCTCTCATTTCAAAAAAGTATGGAATCATGGGTTACTTATTGGTGGAATACTAGGCAATCCGAAATTTTTTTGAATGATATTGAAGAAAAGAGTATTCTAGAAAAATTCAGAGAATTGGAGGAACTCCTCTTCTTAGAGGAAATGATCAAGGAATACTCGGAGACACATCTACAAAACCTTCGTATAGGAATTCACAAAGAAACAATCCAATTAATCAAGATACACAACGAGGGTCGTATTCATACGATTTTGCACTTCTCGACAAATATAATCTGTTTCATTATTCTAAGCGGTTATTCTATTTTGGGTAATAAAGAACTTGTTATTCTTAACTCTTGGGCTCAGGAATTCCTATATAACTTAAGTGACACAATAAAAGCTTTTTCTCTTCTTTTATTAACTGATTTATGTATCGGATTTCATTCGCCCCATGGTTGGGAACTGCTGATTGGCTTTGTCTACAAGGATTTTGGATTTGTTCAGAATGATCAAATTATATCTGGCCTTGTTTCCACTTTTCCAGTCATTCTAGATACAATTTTAAAATATTGGATTTTCCGTTATTTAAATCGCGTATCTCCGTCACTTGTAGTGATTTATCATTCAATGAATGACTGAAAAATTATCTACCTAATCCAATTAGAATGTTTCTTACTTTGCAGTTGTACATAAGCAAAGCATTGAAAATCGCTTTAGATTTCTACCCATCCCGGGGATTCATCCTATATTCCTATATATTAATCCAGTCAATTTATTCCAGTAAATAACAGAATCGTGGATAGGAAACTCCATTAGTAACCTACCCCAATTTATTGTAGAAATTTTCGGGATCAATGGTTGGACCATGCAAACTAGAAAGACTTTTTCTTGGATAAAGGAACAGATTACTCGATCTATTTCCATATCGCTAATGATATATATAATAACTCGTACATCCTTTTCAAATGCATATCCCATTTTTGCACAGCAGGGTTATGAAAATCCACGAGAAGCGACTGGACGTATTGTATGCGCCAATTGCCATTTAGCTAATAAACCAGTGGATATTGAGGTACCGCAAACGGTACTTCCTGATACTGTATTTGAAGCAGTTGTTCGAATTCCTTATGATATGCAAGTGAAACAAGTTCTTGCTAGTGGTAAAAAAGGGGGTTTGAATGTGGGGGCGGTTCTTATTTTACCAGAGGGTTTTGAATTAGCGCCTCCCGATCGTATTTCCCCCGAGATAAAAGAAAAGATGGGCAATCTGTCTTTTCAGAGCTATCGCCCCAACCAAAAAAATATTCTTGTCATAGGCCCTGTTCCTGGTCA